TCCTGATGTTAGCAATGTACAGTGGGCAAATAGGGTTATTTTCTTCTCGAGACCTTTTACTTTTTTTCCTCATGTGGGAGTTAGAATTAATTCCCGTTTATCTACTTGTATCCATGTGGGGAGGAAAAAGACGTCTGTACTCAGCTACAAAATTTATTTTGTACACGGCAGGGGGCTCCATTTTTCTTTTAATTGGAGTTCTGGGTATCGGTTTATATGGTTCTGCTGAACCAACATTAAATTTTGAAATTTTAGCTAATCAGTGCTATCCTGTGGCCTTGGAAATATTATTATATATTGGATTTTTTATTGCTTTTGCTGTCAAATTGCCAATCATACCCCTACATACGTGGTTACCAGATACCCATGGAGAAGCGCATTATAGTACTTGTATGCTTCTAGCCGGAATCTTATTAAAAATGGGAGCGTATGGATTAGTTCGGATCAATATGGAATTATTCCCACATGCTCATTCTATATTTTCTCCTTGGTTGATGATGGTAGGCGCAATACAAATAATCTATGCAGCTTCAACATCTTTCGGTCAAAGGAATTTAAAAAAAAGAATAGCCTATTCCTCTGTATCTCATATGGGTTTCATAATTATAGGAATTGGTTCTATCACCGATATGGGGCTGAACGGAGCCCTTTTACAAATTATCTCTCATGGATTTATTGGTGCTGCACTTTTTTTCTTGGCGGGAACGACTTATGATCGAATACGTCTTGTTTATCTTGACGAAATGGGTGGAATAGCTATTCCAATGCCAAAAATATTCACGATGTTCAGTAGCTTTTCAATGGCTTCCCTTGCATTACCGGGTATTAGTGGTTTTGTTGCCGAATTAATAATCTTTTTTGGACTAATTGCTAGTCCAAAATATCTTTTAATGACAAAACTCCTAATTATTTTTGTAATGGCAATTGGAATGATATTAACTCCTATTTATTTATTATCTATGTTACGGCAGATGTTCTATGGATATAAGATATTTCATATTCCAAACTCTTATTTTTTGGATTCTGGACCACGAGAGTTATTTCTTTCGATATCGATTTTTTTACCCGTACTAGGTATTGGTATATATCCTGATTTCGTTCTTTCACTATCAGTTGAAAAGGTTGAAGTTATTCTATCTAATTTTTTTTATAGATAATTTTCATGAATAAAAAAAAATTTCTCATTTTGAAAATGTTCGTTGTATAATGACAAAAAGAAGGCTTTTCTTCTTATCTTATGTTAGAAGTTGGAACTGGCGAGAACCTGGTGAATCAAATATTCTAGTGATTCACCGGATTCTCACGAGTTAACACAAAGTTTTTTATCTGATATGCGCTGTACACTTTTCTATTCCTATTGGTAAGAACCCCTTCTTGGATTCAATTAGATGTTAATGGAAATGAACCATAACTATGTAGCCCTATTCCTAATAGATTGACCCCAAAATAACATATCCAAATTATAAGAAATCCAATAGACGCCACAATTGCTGAATTTCTACCCTTCCATTTTCTATTTGTTCGAGTATGTAAATAAATTGCGAATACCATCCAAGTAATAAAAGCCCAAGTTTCTTTTGGGTCCCAACTCCAATAGGATCCCCACGCTTCGTTAGCCCAGACTGCTCCAGAAAGAATTCCTATGGTTAAAAAGACGAATCCTAGACTAATAACCCGATAACTCCAATAATCCAATTGTTGGATCAATTGCGACCTGTAATAATTCTTTGGAGAAAAAAAAGAAGTATTTTGTAAAACATTACTTCGTGCATTCATGTATTGGATTTCACCAAAGAAAAATGACTCATTAAATTTGATTAAATGATTACGCGTACAAAAAAACTTTCTGTTTTTTCTAACTGTAATGACTAGAAGTGATACTGATAATAATGATCCGCCCAAAAGGGCTGCATAGCCTAATATCATCATACTTACGTGCATTATTAACCACTCAGATTGAAGAGCGGGTACTAATATTGTAGATTCGTGTATTTCGGTTAAAAGACCTGACGTAGCAAAGCCCTGGGTAAAAATAGCACTTGGCCCAATTATTGTGCTTAAAATATTTTTCTTTTTTTTGAAATATGGAATTATATGAATAAGAGAAAAACTCCACGAAAGGAATATTAATGATTCATATAAATTACTTAGTGGAAAATGTCCCGAATAAATCCAACGGGTAACTAATAATCCTGTTATAGAGAAAAAACAAATTATCATGCCCTTTTCGGATGAATGATATAGTTTTACGATTTCATCAACTAAAAAGGTTATCAAATAAATTGTAATTATAATTGAAACGATCGAAAAAGAAATGTGAGTTAATATATGCTCTAAGGTTGAAAATATCATAAAATTAAAATGAAAAAGGACTCCCTTAATTATAAACTCGAAATCGGGAATTGAATTCATTATTCATTATAGGATCTATTTACTTTTTTTAGGAGATGACATGCCGCCACTCGGACTCGAACCGAGATGCTCTAGCACTGCTTCCTAA